AATGAATTGCCTGATAAAAAGGATTACCTTGATAGGGTAAATCATGTAATAATATTACATTCATTATATTTAATAGAATTAAACTATTTCTAAAAGTATCAAAAACTTTTGTGCATCATACACTAAAATATATTTTAAAAAGATAAGCTAATTAAGCTACTGGGCTCATACCCCATTTATAAAGGTTATAATCCTTTTCTTTTTAATTTTTAATAATTCATCAAAAATAATATTTATAGGAATTTTAATAATAGGTACTTTAATTTCTATCTCAGCTAACTCCTGATTAAGAGCCTGAATAGGATTAGAAATTAATTTATTAGCTTTTATCCCCCTAATAAGAGATAATAAATTAATATCTAATGAAGCTTCATTAAAATATTTTCTTACTCAAGCATTAGCTTCTTCAGTATTCCTTTTTGCTGTAATTTTATTTTTATTAAATTTAAGAAAAACTAATTCAACTCAATTTATAGAAATAATTATTTTTTCAACTCTTCTTTTAAAAAGAGGTTCTGCTCCTTTTCATTTTTGATTTCCTAATGTAATAGAAGGATTATCATGAAATAATTCTTTAATTTTAATAACCTGACAAAAAATTGCTCCTTTAATATTAATTTCTTACATAATATTTAAACCATTAATTATGGTAAGAATTATTATATCAAGATTAATTGGTGCTTTAGGAGGGCTTAATCAAACATCTTTGCGTAAATTAATAGCTTATTCTTCAATTAATCATTTAAGATGAATACTAGCTGCTATTTACAGAAGAAATTTACTATGAATTACATATTTTATATTCTATAGATTTTTATCATTTACAATAATTTTTATATTTAATATATTTAAAATTTCTCATATTAATCAATTATTCTCATTATACTTTAATAATAAATCTATAAAATTTTTTATATTTTTTAATTTATTATCTTTAGGAGGATTACCTCCATTCCTTGGATTTATACCTAAATTATTAGTAATTCAAGCTCTCACTATTAATAATCAATTATTTCTATTAACATTTATAGTAATAATAACTTTAATTACCTTGTATTTTTATATACGATTATCTTACAGAGCATTCATATTAAATTATTATGAAAATAATTGATTAACGTACTCTTTTTATAAATCTTCTAATATAAAAATATTATTAATTCATTCTTATATTTCTACTTTTGGTCTATTTTTAACTTTTTCTTTATATTTATTACTTTAAGGTTTTAAGTTAAATAAACTAATAGCCTTCAAAGCTATAAATATAAGAATAATCTTTTAAACCTTATTTATATAATCCTAATATAATAAACCTCAGTAAAATTTTACTCCTTTAGAATTGCAGTCTAATATCATTATTGACTATAAGGTTTAATTTATGATTAAAGAGAATAACTCTCATAAATAGATTTACAATCTATTGCCTAAATTTCAGCCATTTAATCGCAATCGCAACAATGGTTATTCTCAACTAATCATAAAGATATTGGAACACTATACTTCATTTTTGGAGCATGATCCGGAATAGTAGGAACCTCTCTAAGAATTTTAATTCGTGCTGAATTAGGACATCCTGGAGCACTTATTGGAGATGATCAAATTTATAATGTAATTGTTACAGCCCACGCTTTTATTATAATTTTTTTTATAGTAATACCTATTATAATTGGAGGATTTGGAAATTGATTAGTTCCTTTAATACTAGGAGCTCCTGATATAGCTTTTCCTCGAATAAATAATATAAGTTTTTGACTTCTTCCTCCTGCTTTAACATTACTATTAGTTAGTAGAATAGTAGAAAATGGAGCTGGAACTGGTTGAACTGTTTACCCTCCTTTATCTTCAAATATTGCACATGGAGGAGCCTCAGTAGATTTAGCTATTTTTTCTCTTCACTTAGCAGGAATTTCTTCTATTTTAGGTGCAGTAAATTTTATTACAACAGTAATTAATATACGATCAACAGGTATTACATTTGATCGAATACCTTTATTCGTTTGATCTGTAGTAATTACAGCTTTATTATTATTATTATCACTACCTGTACTTGCAGGAGCAATTACTATATTATTAACAGACCGAAACCTAAATACTTCATTTTTTGATCCAGCTGGAGGAGGAGATCCAATTTTATATCAACATTTATTTTGATTTTTTGGTCATCCTGAAGTTTATATTTTAATTTTACCAGGATTTGGAATAATCTCTCATATTATTAGTCAAGAATCTGGTAAAAAGGAAACCTTTGGTTCATTAGGAATAATTTATGCTATATTAACAATTGGATTACTTGGATTTATTGTTTGAGCTCATCATATATTTACTGTAGGAATGGATGTTGACACTCGAGCTTATTTTACTTCAGCAACTATAATTATTGCTGTTCCAACAGGAATTAAAATTTTCAGTTGATTAGCAACATTATATGGAGCCCAATTATCTTATTCTCCTGCAATTTTATGAGCATTAGGGTTTGTATTCCTATTTACAGTAGGAGGATTAACTGGAGTAGTTTTAGCTAATTCTTCCCTTGATATTATTTTACATGACACATATTATGTAGTTGCTCATTTTCACTATGTTTTATCTATAGGAGCAGTATTTGCTATTATAGCTGGATTCATTCACTGATATCCTTTATTTACTGGATTAACATTAAATAATAAACTTTTAAAAAATCAATTTATAATTATATTTATTGGAGTAAATTTAACATTCTTCCCTCAACATTTTTTAGGATTAGCTGGTATACCTCGACGTTATTCTGATTATCCAGATGCTTATACTACATGAAATGTTGTATCTACAATTGGTTCTACAATTTCACTTCTTGGTATTTTATATTTTTTTTATATTATTTGAGAAAGTTTAATTTCACAACGTCAAGTAATCTTTCCAATTCAATTAAATTCATCTATTGAATGATTCCAAAATACACCTCCTGCAGAACACAGTTATTCTGAACTTCCATTATTAACAAATTTCTAATTGCCTTTATTAGTTAATTTCTAATATGGCAGATTAGTGCAATGGATTTAAGCTCCATATATAAAGTATTTTACTTTTATTAGAATCTAATGTCAACATGAGCAAATCTAGGATTACAAGATAGTTCTTCCCCATTAATAGAACAATTAATTTTTTTTCATGATCATGCACTTTTAATTTTAATTATAATTACTATCTTAGTAGGATACTTAATATCTACATTATTTTTTAATAATTATGTAAATCGATATTTACTACATGGACAAACAATTGAAATTATCTGAACAATTTTACCAGCAATTATTTTATTATTTATTGCTTTTCCTTCTTTACGTCTTCTATACTTATTAGATGAAGTTAATGAACCTTCTATTACATTAAAAGCAATTGGACATCAATGATATTGAAGTTATGAATATTCAGATTTTGATAATATTGAATTTGATTCATATATAATTCCCACAAATGAACTTTCATTAAATAATTTTCGTTTATTAGATGTAGATAATCGTATTATTCTACCTATAAATTCTCAAATTCGAATTTTAGTAACAGCTGCAGATGTAATTCACTCTTGAACTATTCCTGCTTTAGGAGTAAAAGTAGATGGAACACCTGGACGATTAAATCAAACTAATTTCCTAATTAATCGAACAGGATTATTATATGGACAATGTTCAGAAATTTGTGGAGCAAATCACAGTTTTATACCAATTGTAATTGAAAGAATTCCAGTAAATTATTTTATTCAATGAACTTCTAATGTTAATTCTTCATTAGATGACTGAAAGCAAGTACTGGTCTCTTAAACCATTTTATAGTAAATTAGCACTTACTTCTAATGAAAAAATTAGTTAAAGTATATAACATTAGTTTGTCAAACTAAAATTATTAATTTATTAATATTTTTTAATGCCTCAAATAGCACCAATTGGTTGACTTAGTCTTTTTATTATTTTTTCAATAGCATTTATTATATTCAATATTATAAATTATTATTCATATATACCTTCAATACCTAAATCTAATTTAATTGATAAAAAAAAATCTTTTAATTCATATAATTGAAAATGATAACTAATTTATTTTCTGTATTTGATCCTTCTTCAAGTATCTTTAATTTATCATTAAACTGATTAAGAACTTTTTTAGGAATTTTAATAATTCCATCTATATATTGATTAATACCATCACGATATAATATTTTCTGAAACAACATTTTAATAACACTTCATAAAGAATTTAAAACTTTATTAGGACCTATAGGATCTAATGGTTCAACATTTATTTTTGTTTCTTTATTTTCAATAATTTTATTTAATAATTTTATAGGATTATTTCCTTATATTTTTACTAGAACTAGTCATTTAACTTTAACACTTTCATTAGCTTTACCTTTATGATTATGTTTTATATTATTTGGTTGAATTAATAATACTCAACATATATTTGCTCATTTAGTTCCTCAAGGAACTCCTGCTATTTTAATACCTTTTATAGTATGTATTGAAACTATTAGAAATGTAATTCGTCCAGGAACTCTAGCTGTCCGATTAACAGCTAATATAATTGCTGGTCACTTATTATTAACTCTTCTAGGAAATACAGGCCCATCCCTATCATCAATTTTATTAGTATTTTTATTAATTACACAAATTGCTTTACTTGTTTTAGAATCAGCTGTAGCAATAATTCAATCTTATGTATTTGCTGTTTTAAGAACTTTATATTCTAGTGAAGTAAATTAATGTCAACACATTCAAATCACCCTTTTCATTTAGTAGATTATAGTCCATGACCTTTAACTGCTTCAATTGGTGCAATAACAACTGTTTCAGGAATAGTAAAATGATTCCACCAATATGACCCTTCATTATTCTTTTTAGGTAATATTATTACTATTATAACTGTTTATCAATGATGACGAGATGTTTCTCGAGAAGGTACATTTCAAGGACTTCATACTTTAGCAGTTACATTAGGTTTACGATGAGGAATAATTTTGTTTATTCTTTCTGAAGTGTTATTTTTTGTCTCTTTTTTTTGAGCTTTTTTCCACAGTAGTCTTTCCCCCTCAATTGAATTAGGAGCAATATGACCTCCTATAGGAATTACACCTTTTAATCCATTTCAAATTCCATTATTAAATACAGTAATTTTATTAACTTCTGGAATTACAGTAACTTGAGCTCATCATAGTTTAATGGAAGGAAATCATTCACAAACTTCTCAAAGATTATTTTTTACTGTACTTTTAGGTATTTATTTTACAATTCTTCAAGCTTACGAATATATTGAAGCTCCCTTTACAATTGCAGATTCAGTTTATGGATCTACATTTTTTATATCAACAGGATTCCACGGAATTCACGTATTAATTGGAACAACATTTTTATTAATTTGTTTAATTCGTCATTTAAATTTTCATTTCTCAAAAAATCATCATTTCGGATTTGAAGCAGCTGCATGATATTGACATTTTGTTGATATTGTATGATTATTTTTATATATTTCAATTTATTGATGAGGAGGATAATTAATTAATTATTTATATAGTATAAAAAGTATATTTGACTTCCAATCAAATGGTCTATTATTAATAGTATAAATAATTTTTTCAATCTTATCAATTAGTTTAATTATTATATTAATTTCAATAATTGTAATATTATTAGCTTCAATTTTATCTAAAAAAACAATTATTGATCGAGAAAAATCTTCTCCATTTGAATGTGGTTTTGACCCAAAATCATCATCTCGAATTCCTTTTTCACTTCGATTTTTTTTAATTACTATTATTTTTTTAATCTTTGATGTAGAAATTGCACTAATTTTACCAATTATTTTAATTATAAATACTTCAAATATTTTAATTTGAACTATTACATCAATTATCTTTATTTTAATTTTACTTCTAGGACTATATCATGAATGAAATCAAGGTATACTAAATTGATCAAATTAATAGGGTTGTAGTTAATAATAACATTTGATTTGCATTCAAAAAGTATTGAATTTATATTCAATCTTTGAATATGAAGCGATTTATTGCAATTAGTTTCGACCTAATCTTAGGTAATTTTACCCTTATTCTTTAATTGAAGCCAAAAAGAGGCTTATCACTGTTAATGATAGAATTGAAATTATTACTCCAATTAAAGAAGTATGATGCTCAAGTAAAAGCTGCTAACTTTTTTCTTTTAATGGTTAAAATCCATTTATACTTCTATTTATATAGTTTAATTAAAACCTTACATTTTCATTGTAAAAATAAAAAATTTTTTTTTATAAATTACTAAAATTAATTCATAATATTCAAAGATTAACTAATCTCCCTAACATCTTCAATGTTATACTCTAAATATAAGCTATTTGAATATAAACAAATTATATATATATATAAAATTATAATTCAAAAAATAAAACTTAATAAATAAATTTTTAAATTATTATTTTGTAAAATTTGATTAAATTTAGAACCCTTTACTAAATTATAATAAAGTTGTTGACCTCCAAAATATTCAGATCAACCTTGATCAAATGATTTAACCACTATATTTCCTATTATTATAGGATAATTAATAATTCCATAAGTAGAAATATAAGGCATAAATCATATTGAACCTAAAAAATTAGAAATTGAATAACTATTTAAAGCCTTATTAAAAAAAAATAATGAAATATTTGAAATTAAATAACCTCTAATTCCTCCTATTAAACATACTAATATAGTAAGAAATTTCAAGTAAAATGGTAATACAATAACTATAGGTGTAGGAAAAATTAGTCAACTTAATATTCTTCCCCCAAAAATAGATAAAATCAATAAACCTATTATTCTTTTTAATATTACTCAACCTTCATCATTTAATATATTAAAAGATGAAAAATTAGAATCTCCAGTTATTGAATAAAATACTAATCGAAAAGAATAACATACAGTTAATCCTGTTGAAAAAAAATATAAAAAAAAAGAAAATAAATTAATATAAGATAATGAAACTACTTCTAAAATTAAATCCTTTGAATAAAACCCTGCTAAAAAAGGTATCCCACATAATGCTAAATTAGCAACATTAAAACAAGATGAAGTTAAAGGTATTATTATTCTTAATCTTCCTATTAAACGAATATCTTGATTATTATTTATATTATGAATAATTGCCCCTGCACACATAAATAATAAAGCCTTAAATAAAGCATGTGTTAATAAATGAAAAAAAGCTAATTTTAAAAATCCTATAGATAAAATTCTCATTATTAATCCTAACTGTCTTAAAGTTGATAAAGCAATAATTTTTTTTAAATCAAATTCATAATTAGCACCTAATCCAGCTATAAATATAGTTAATCCTGATAATAACAACAATAAATTACCTATTCATCTTGTTCTTAATAAAATATTAAAACGAATTAATAAATAAACTCCAGCCGTTACTAAAGTAGAAGAATGAACTAAAGCAGAAACAGGAGTAGGAGCAGCCATAGCTGCTGGTAATCATGAAGAAAAAGGAATTTGAGCTCTTTTAGTTATAGCAGCTAATATTACTAAACATCCTACAATTATTATTTCTTTATTATTCATTATAACTTCTAAATAAAAAATATAATTTCATCTTCCATAATTTAATATTCAAGCAATAGCTAATAATAATGCTACATCACCAATTCGATTACATAAAGCAGTTAATATTCCTGCATTATATGATTTTACATTTTGAAAATAAATTACTAAACAATAAGAAACTAATCCCAATCCATCTCACCCTAACAAAATTCTAATTAAATTTGGACTAATAATCAATAACATTATAGAAAAAACAAATATTAAAACCAATATAATAAATCGATTAATTTTTAAATCTCTTTCTATATATTCTTTTCTATAAAAAATTACTAAAGAAGAAATTATTAATACAAATGATATAAAAATTAATCTTATTCAATCTAATAATAAAGTTATTACAATTCTCATTGAATTTATTGAAACAACTTCTCACTCAATAAAAACTATAAAATCATTTATAATAAAAATTAATCCTATAGTAAATGACAAAAGTCTAAAAAAAAATAAACTAATGAATCTAATTGAACAAATTGAAATATATTTCACGATTTAAAAAGATAATACTCTTATCATTGACACCACAAATCAATATTTTTATTAAACTATTTAAATATAACCATAATATACATATATCTCCCTTTAAAATTAATAAATTTAAAGGAAATCAATGTAAAAATAAAAGTAAATATTCTCGAATTCTTCCTATTCTAAATGAATAAACTCCAGAAAAAATTTTCCCGTGTTGACTATAAGCATATAAATATAAAGTATATGCTGCTCTAAAAAATGATAATAATGACAATATTAATATAGTTAATCAAGATCAACTAACAATTCTATTAATTAAAGTAATTTCACCTAATAAATTTAATGTAGGAGGAGCTGCTATATTAGCTGATCTTAATAAAAATCACCATAAAGTTATTGATGGTATAAAATTTAATATTCCCTTATTAATTAATAAACTTCGACTTCCTAATCGTTCATAAGAAATATTAGCTAAACAAAATAAACCAGAAGAACATAATCCATGAGCAATTATTAAAGTATAAGACCCACATAATCCTATATAAGTTATTGTTATTAAACCCGATAAAACAATTCCTATATGAGCAACTGATGAATAAGCAATTAAAGCTTTTAAATCAGTTTGTCGTAAACAAACTAAACTTACTAATACTCCACCTACCAGTCTAATTCTAATTCAAATAAAATTAAATTTTAAACCTAATAATTGTAAAAAAGGAAAAATTCGTAATAATCCATACCCTCCTAATTTTAACATAATTCCAGCTAAAATTATAGAACCAGAAACAGGAGCTTCTACATGAGCCTTTGGTAATCATAAATGAACTAAAAATATAGGTATTTTTACCAAAAAAGCTATAACTAAAGAAAAATATAAAAATTCATAATTAAATATATAATTATTTAATAAATAAAAATTTATAGTTCCAGTAAATTTATATAAATAAAAAATACCAATTAATATAGGTAAAGAAACTAATAAAGTATAAAATAATAAATAAACTCCAGCTTGTAATCGTTCAGGTTGATACCCTCATCCTAAAATCAAAAACAAAGTAGGAATTAATCTTCTTTCAAAAAATAAATAAAATATTATTAAACTTATTCTTCTAAAAGTAAAAATTAATAAAATTAATAATATAACAATATTAATTAAAAAAAGATTAACATAATTATTATATTTAAAAACAGATTCACTAGCCATTAATATTAAAGAAACAATCCATAAACTTAATAAAATTAATCCATAAGAAATTATATCACAACCAAATATATATGAAATTCTTATAAAATAATTTCTAAATATATTTATTAAAATAAAAATAAAACTTACTAATAATAAAATTATTTGAACCATTCAATAAGTATTATTTATTAAACATAAAGGTAATAAAAAAATAACTCTTATAATAATTTTTAACATTGCAAAATATTAAATCTTTGAAAATAATCATTACCATGTGTTCGAATTATTGAAACTAAAATTGAAAGACCTAACGCCCCTTCACATACACTAAAAGTTAAAAATATTATACTAAAAAAATTTTCAAAATTAAATATATTTAAATAAATATATAATAAAAAAAATAATCTTAAAACAATATATTCTAATCTTAATAATATTGATAATAAATGTTTTCGATTAGAAACAAAAGTAAAAATACCTATAATAAATAAAATTCTAGGTAATCTTCAATTTAAAATTATTAACATTAGTTTTAATAGTTTAATAAAAACATTGGTCTTGTAAATCAAAAATAAGATTATATCTTTTAAAACTTCAAGAGAAAAGAAATTCTTTATCATTAATCCCCAAAATTAATATTTTAATTAAACTACCTCTTGAAATTATTCAATGAATCTTAATATCTATATTATTTATTTTTAATCTTATTTTTATAAATATAAAACATCCACTTGCATTAGGATTAATATTACTAATTCAGACTACATTAGTATGTATAATAACTGGATTAATATCTAAAACATTTTGATTTTCATATATTTTATTTTTAGTTTTTCTTGGAGGAATATTAGTATTATTTATTTACGTTACATCTCTCGCTTCAAATGAAATATTCTCTTTTTCTATAAAATTAACATTAATTACAATTAGAATTTTTTCAATTTTAATAATTTCATTATATTTTATTGATAAAAATTATTTATTACAATATTGCAATAATGAAACTTCTTCTATTTTTAATATAAATTCTTACATAATAGAAAACTCTTTATCATTAAATAAATTATATAATTACCCAACTAATTTAATTAATATTATATTAATAAATTATCTATTAATTACTCTAATTGCTGTAGTAAAAATTACTAAATTATATAAGGGTCCATTACGACCTATATTCAACTAATGAATAAACCTTTACGTATTAAACACCCAATTTTAAAAATAGCTAATGATATATTAGTAGATTTACCCGCCCCTAGAAACATTTCATCATGATGAAACTTTGGATCATTATTAGGATTATGTTTAATTATTCAAATTCTTACTGGATTATTTTTAGCAATACACTATACAGCAGACGTTAATATAGCATTTAATAGAGTAAATCATATTTGTCGAGACGTAAATTATGGATGATTATTACGAACTATACATGCTAACGGTGCATCATTTTTTTTTATTTGCATTTATCTTCATGTAGGTCGAGGTATATACTATGGCTCATATCTATATACTCCTACATGATTAGTAGGAGTAATTATTTTATTCTTAGTAATAGGAACTGCTTTTATAGGTTATGTATTACCATGAGGACAAATATCTTTTTGAGGAGCTACCGTAATTACTAATTTATTATCAGCTATTCCTTACCTAGGAACTGATTTAGTACAATGAGTATGAGGAGGATTTGCTGTTGATAACGCTACTTTAACTCGATTCTTCACCTTCCATTTTATTTTACCTTTTATTGTACTTGCAATAACCTTAATTCATTTAATATTCCTTCATGAAACAGGATCTAATAACCCAATAGGATTAAATTCTAATATTGACAAAATTCCTTTCCATCCTTACTTTACTTACAAGGATATTGTAGGATTTATTATTATACTAATAATTTTAATTCTTCTTGTATTAATTAATCCTAATTTATTAGGAGATCCTGATAATTTTATTCCAGCTAACCCATTAGTTACTCCAGCCCACATTCAACCTGAATGATATTTTTTATTTGCATATGCTATTTTACGATCAATTCCTAATAAACTTGGAGGAGTAATTGCATTAGTTCTTTCTATTGCAATTTTAGCAATTCTTCCATTTTATCACTTAAGAAAATTTCGAGGAATTCAATTTTATCCCATTAATCAAATTATATTCTGATTAATAGTAATAACTGTAATACTTTTAACTTGAATTGGAGCACGACCAGTTGAAGAACCTTTTGTATTAATTGGACAAATTTTAACCGTAGTATACTTTTCTTATTTTTTAATTAACCCATTAGTTATTAAATGATGAGATAATTTATTAAACTAGTTAATGAGCTTGAAATAAGCATATGTTTTGAAAACATAAGATAGAAATTAAATTTTCTATTAACTTATTTACTAAAATTAATCTATAAAATAAAAAATAATAAAATTTTTAAACCTACAATAAATAATAAATAATTTAAAGAAAATGGTAAAAATCTTTTTCAAGCCAAGTATATTAACTTATCATATCGAAATCGTGGTAAAGTACCACGAACTCAAATAAATATAAAAGAAACAAAAGTTAATTTAATAAAAAAAAAAATTGAAAATAAATCTCTACCTAAAAATATAACAGAAAATAACATTCTTATAAATAAAATTCTAGCATACTCTGCTAAGAAAATTAAAGCAAACCCCCCTCTTCTATATTCAACATTAAATCCAGAAACTAATTCAGATTCCCCTTCAGCAAAATCAAAAGGAGTTCGATTAGTTTCAGCTAAAGAAATACTAAATCAAACTAATGCTATAGGAAATATAATAAAAATAAATCAAATAAATTGTTGATATTTATAAAACAACAATATATTATAACCTCCAATTATAAAAATAAAACTAAGTAAAATTAAAGCTAATCTAACTTCATAAGAAATTGTTTGAGCCACAGCTCGTAATCCTCCTAACAAAGCATAATTAGAATTAGAAGACCAACCAGCAACTATAACAGTATATACACCTAAACTAGTACAACAAAGAAAAAATAATAAACCTAAATTAAAAGAAAATAATTTAACAAATACAGGTATACATATTCAAATTAATAAAGATAAAAATAAAGAAAAAATAGGAGAAAAATAATAAGAAATATAATTTGATAATAAAGGATATACTTGTTCCTTAGTAAATAATTTAATTGCATCACAAAAAGGTTGAGGCAATCCAGAAATTCCTACTTTATTAGGACCCTTACGAATTTGAATATATCCTAAAACTTTACGCTCTAATAAAGTTAAAAAAGCTACTCTTACTAAAACAAAAATAATTAATAATAAACTTCTAATAATAAATAATAAATTTTCTATAAAAAACATAAAAAACAAGTACTATTTGTAATATAAATTACATAAATAAATTCTAAATTTATTGCACTAATCTGCCAAAATAGTATTATATTAATTATATTCAATATAAAAATAATAATTTATTAAATATTAGGTCCTTTCGTACTGAAATATTTTTAATTTTTAAAGATAGAAACCAACCTGGCTTACGCCGGTTTGAACTCAGATCATGTAAGAATTTAAAAGTCGAACAGACTTAAAATTTAAGCGGCTACACCTAAAATTATATCTTAATCCAACATCGAGGTCGCAATCTTTTTTATCGATATGAACTCTCCAAAAAAATTACGCTGTTATCCCTAAAGTAACTTAATTTTTTAATCGTTAATAACGGATCAATTATTCATAAATTAATGACTCTATAAAATTAAAAGTTTATTAAATTTTAATATCACCCCAATAAAATATTATTATACATTATAATCTAAAAAATCTATAAAATTATAATATAAAAAATATAAAGATTTATAGGGTCTTCTCGTCTTTTAAATTCATTTTAGCTTTTTAACTAAAAAATAAAATTCTAATATAAATTCTTATGAAACAGTTAATATTTCGTCCAACCATTCATACCAGCCTTCAATTAAAAGACTAATGATTATGCTACCTTTGCACAGTTAGTATACTGCGGCCATTTAAATAATTTCAGTGGGCAGGTTAGACTTTAAAAAAAATTCAAAAAGACATGTTTTTGTTAAACAGGCGAACATTAATTTTGCCGAGTTCTTTATAAAAACTTTCCAAATTTATTTATTTTTACAATATAATATACTAATTTTATCATTATACTTTTATTTTTAAAATTAAAATAAATTTTTTAATAAAAAATTAAAACTAAATTAAATAATTTAATTTATAAAATAAATTATAACACTTTTTTTAATAATGACTATTTCTAAGCCTATATTTATTAACTTATTTAATTATTTTTAATAATTTATTTTACAGCTTATCCCATAAAATATTAAAATTAAATAATTAATTAATTAACAATTTAACTAATTAATATAAAACTTCTAAATTAAATTTATTTCTTAAAAAACTAGATACATTTAAAAACGAATAACATTTCATTTCTAATATATTATTTAAAATAATTTTACTACATTAACTTTTATAATATATTAACTCTTTTAAAATCGAGAAAATTATATTAAATAATTTTTATTTAATAAACCCTGATACACAAGGTACAATAAATTAAATTTTCTTTTAAAATAATTATTTTTCAATTTATTTCAATTTTCTTCCACAATACTATTATACTATAATTAATATTATTTTTTCTTTATAAAATACTAAAACAATAAATTTTACAATTTTTTTTAATAAAATATATTTAAAAAATAAAAAAAATTAATAAATAACTCATAATCAATTTATATTGATTTGCACAAAAATCTTTTCAATGTAAATGAAATGCTTTACTATATAAGCTTTAAATTGCATTCTAGGTACACTTTCCAGTACATCTACTATGTTACGACTTATCTTACCTTAATAATAAGAGTGACGGGCGATGTGTACATATTTTAGAGCTAAAATCAAATTATTAATCTTTATAATTTTACTATCAAATCCACCTTCAATAAACATTTCAAATTTATATTCATTTAAATATTTTTATTGTAACCCATTTCTACTTAAATATAAGCTACACCTTGATCTGATATACATTCTTATTAAAAATTATGAATATTATCTTTCTTATAAAATATTCTAATAACGACGGTATATAAACTGATTACAAATTTAAGTAAGGTCCATCGTGGATTATCGATTATAGAACAGGTTCCTCTGAATAGACTAAAATACCGCCAAATTTTTTAAGTTTCAAGAACATAACTATTACTACCTTAGTTTATTTATTTACATTTTAAATAATAGGGTATCTAATCCTAGTTTATTTTTAAAATTTTCAAGCTTCAATTATTTATATTAAACTTTAATAAATTTAAAATTTCACCTAATAAATTTATATTTAATTTTTATATTTTTAATTTAACTTCAACTAATAAAAATTTACTTGTATCATTAGTGTAACCGCGGCTGCTGGCACAAATTTAACCAATACTCTTTAATATTACTATTTCTAAATTTCTTTAATTAATAATACTAATTACTGCGAATAATTAAATTTATTTATTATTTAAATAAATAAAAATTCATACTAAAATTTACATATAAATTAAATTAATAATAAATTTTTAAGCCAAAATAAAACTTTATAAATTTATTAAAAATTTTATAATAAATAATTTTAATAATAAAAATTACTAAATAATAAATAAATTAAATGCATAAATAAATTAATATATATATAACTAATAAATAATTAAAATAAATAAACATAAATATTTAATAATTTAAATAAACTATATATATATATATATATATTAATACATGTATATATATATATATATAAATTAAGAAAAACTAATTATAATGAATTGCCTGATAAAAAGG